CAAGTAGGCTTACATATAAAGTTGATCAGGATCAAGTGCTTTCTGGGTTGTCTCAGATCTTTGCAATTAATTGTCGTTTATCCCAAAAGTATCTCGAGCCCTTTTTATATACAAAGATTTTACTTGTTACTAATAGAGTCTAGCCCCTTTTCTCCGTTAGATCCCTTGTTTCACTCCGATAGTATCATAATAACTCGGGTCAATGCAAAGGAAATGGATGCATTTTCATACTATTACGTAGGTAATAGAGACAAAATTTGGATCATGCCCCATCACTTATTATACTAGCTCTTACGGAGCCTATTCACGCACGACACGGGTAGATTTGAGTTTTTGATCATAGAGACAAGATTCTCTTCAAGCGAACCGAACCAGCCTATCCTCTGTATGGAGCTTACACGGTGGTTAGAACAAAGACACATTTGGTTCTGAATTCTAATGTGGTAGATAACATATATCTACATGGCACAATCAATAGTTCAAGTCACACACTCCCATAATCCAGTTTATCTTTAGAGAATTCCCTTTAACCCCACAATAGTGGATTATTTATTTGACACAAACAAATAAATAGTTGAAGGGAAATATCCAAATACATGTCCTATTCTTTGCAATAATCCATATGTGTAGCAATAAAATACTGTTGTTCCTCTACCAAACAAGTGATATAAAGATTTTTTTGAAATATCTATGATTTCTCTTCTCTATAACGGGCCAGAAATCCCCTGTTTACGTATCATTGGGAAGTGCATTAACATAAATACGGCAGTAAGAAGAGGTAATACAAAAGTGTGTAAACTATAAAACCGGGTTAAAGTGGATTGGCCCACACTCGCACTTCCCCGTAATAACTCTACTAAAGGGGATCCTATTACAGGAATAGCGTCAGGTACGCCTGTTACAATTTTGACTGCCCAATAACCTATTTGATCCCAAGGTAAGGAATAACCGGTTACACCAAAAGATGCAGTCAATACAGCCAGAACCACACCTGTAACCCAAGTTAATTCGCGGGGTCTTTTAAACCCACCGGTGAGATAAACACGAAATACGTGCAGGATCATCATTAAGACCATCATACTTGCCGACCATCGATGAACCGATCGGATTAACCAACCAAAGTTGGCTTCAGTCATGATATATTGAACAGAAGAAAACGCCTCAGTAACAGTCGGGCGGTAGTAAAAAGTCATAGCAAATCCTGTAGCTACTTGGACTAAAAAACAGGTAAGCGTAATTCCTCCTAGACAATAAAATATGTTGACATGGGGAGGAACGTATTTACTAGTTATATCATCTGCAATCGCCTGAATCTCGAGACGTTCTTCGAACCAATCATACACTTTATTGAGATAGGTAAACCAAGAGGACTCCCCCTCTGAGAACTGTATAGGAGAATTTCATCTCGTACAGCTCAAGCAAAAGCACACAAAGGCTGATTGCAACGGGTATGGAATATAAAGTTGGAAACTTCTTCTTACTTTGCTTTCTTTTTTGATTCAATCTTCTTTGACAAGATGAAAGAATCAAAAAAAATCCGACAACTCTTCTTCGTGGTGCTAGTGCCAAAACATCAAGTTGGCTCAGTTGTCTTTATGGTGATCGTTAAAGGCCTCTTGAATCTTCTCGTTCCCTATTTCTTTTTCTTTGATTATTCTTTTTATTTGTATGTAAGTCGTCTTTGTTTTTTTGTTTTAATAGGAATTCTCTTGTTAAGACCCTATAAGTTAATTAAAACCTCAGATTCAGACTACCACCCCGATGATTATGATTCTCAAGAAAAGTTTCAAGTTTTATTCCAAAGCTTCTTTGAGTAAGAACCATTGGATCATCATTTCTTTAATGAATCGATATCGATACTAATGACTCAAAATCCAACGCAAAGAAGCTGTTGTCCTTTGCTTAAAATAAGCATAAACAGGAGTTGAAAAGAAGAAAAATCTTTTCATTTCTAATTTGATAGCTTCTTATTTTTTGAAAATGATTTGGGGGCCGGTGATGGGGTCTAACTATTCTATATAAATCATAGTTCCAATATTTCATGATTTATTTCATATATTTCGTGTTTCAAATACTAAAATAAATATCCGACGAGGTAAAAACCTATCTTTATCAAGATGACAGATTGGTTATCTGGTACTAGCACTAGGATTAATTCTAACAAGTCACACACTCATATTCCGGAAATACAGAAAGAAAAAAATTCCGCGGTCGAACTACCAAAATAGAAAAGAGAATGCAGTAGAAATCTGAGCCCTAAATTAGTCACTTTATATTGATAAAGCGGAGACGTAATGAGATTCGGGTGGATCTAATTCATTGAAATTCCATCCAGTAAAACGGAAGAATTATAAATCTCCAAAATAATAGATAAGAATATTGCAAAAAGAGCCATTGCGATACCCATTAAAGGAGTAGTTCCCCATCCAGGAGCTACTTTACCATATTCCGAATTCAAGGGTTTCAACAACCCGCCTAGACCTGTTTGTTTTGGACGTGCTTTTGAGCTCTCCTCAACGGTTTGTGTAGCCATAAATCGTATTGTAGTAATTGAGATCTGTTGACTTTGTATACTATTCTGTTGTAAATAAAGAATCTTATCATAGATTCATTGTGATCTTGAAATTCTATAATAATGGAAACAGCAACCCTAGTCGCCATCTCTGTATCTGGTTTACTTGTAAGTTTTACTGGGTACGCCTTATATACCGCTTTTGGGCAACCCGCTCAACAACTACGAGACCCATTCGAGGAACACGGAGACTAATTGAAGTAATGAGCCTCCCAAACTGTGGAGGCTCATTACTTCAATTGAGAGAATGAAAAATCATTTTTTAGTTGGAACTTTCGGCGGTTCTCGAAAAAAGATAGCAAAAAAAATGATCCCGAGAGTCGAGACTAAGAGGAATGTATAAACCAATGCTTCCATAGGTTCGATCGTGGTTTACAATTATAACTTTCATACCTGTTTATTTTGAATCATCTACCGGATAAAGAAAAAAAAAGAGTCAAAGAAATGGCAGTGAGTCAAATTAGGATTTCTCTAATACCTTAACCTTAGGGAAAAGTAAAATAAATAAAGAAGCAAAAGATATCCCAGCAATATTGTATTAGACGGCTTGTTTTCTTGTAGTCGGATCTCCTAGTTTTTGGAATGCTCCAAATTCAACTTGCGAATCCAAATCGGGGTCAATACCCGCAAAAACATCTCTAAACAGAGTTCTCGCACCATGCCAAATGTGTCCGAAGAAAAAGAGCAGAGCAAACGATGCATGTCCAAAAGTAAACCAACCTCGTGGACTACTACGAAAAACACCATCAGATTTCAAAGTAGCACGATCTAATTCAAAAATTTCACCCAATTGAGCGCGTCTCGCATATTTTTTCACAGTAGCGGGATCGCTGTAACTGACTCCATTAAGTTCACCGCCATAGAACTCAACAGTTACACCTACTTGTTCAACACTATACTTTGATTCTGCCCTTCTAAAAGGAACGTCGGCTCTAACAATTCCGTCTCCATCTACCAAAACAACGGGAAATGTTTCAAAAAAAGTAGGCATACGACGGACAAAAAGTTCACGTCCTTCTTTATCTCTAAAGATCGGGTGTCCTAACCACCCAACAGCTATTCCATCCCCACTATCCATTGATCCTGCTCTGAATAATCCCCCTTTTGCCGGATTATTTCCGATGTAATCATAAAAAGCTAATTTTTCAGGAATTTTAGACCAAGCTTCTGTTAAACTTTGATTTTCGGCTAGCCCAGCACTCACTCTTCGATATATTTCTTGCTGGAAGTATCCTTGATCCCATTGATAACGAGTAGGACCAAATAATTCGATTGGGGTAGTTGCAGACCCATACCACATAGTTCCCGCAACAACAAAAGCAGCAAAAAAGACAGCAGCAATGCTACTGGAAAGGACAGTTTCAATATTACCCATACGTAATCCTTTGTATAGACGTTGGGGAGGACGGACACTCAGATGAAATAGTCCCGCTAATATGCCTAAAGTGCCTGCTGCAATATGATGAGAGGCTATTCCTCCCGGAACAAAAGGATCAAAACCTTCTACGCCCCATGCTGGGTTTACAGATTGTACTTTTCCAGTTAATCCATAAGGATCGGACACCCATATTCCAGGACCATACAAACCTGTTACATGAAATACGCCAAAACCAAAGCACGCCACCCCTGAAAGAAATAAATGAATTCCAAAGATCTTGGGCAAATCCAAAGAAGGCTTTCCTGTACGTTCATCCGAAAAAATTTCTAGATCCCAATATACCCAATGCCAAATAGCTGCCAAGAAGCACAACCCCGAAAACATAATATGTGCTCCGGCCACTCCTTCGTAACTCCAAATACCCGGATTCGTTACCGTTCCGCCTGTAATACTCCAACCACCCCACGAATTAGTTATTCCTAAACGCGTCATGAAGGGTATAACAAACATACCTTGTCTCCACATTGGATCAAGAACGGGATCAGAAGGATCAAAAACTGCTAATTCATATAACGCCATTGAACCGGCCCAACCAGCAACCAGAGCCGTATGCATTATATGGACAGCAAGCAACCGACCCGGATCATTCAATACGACGGTATGAACACGATACCAAGGCAAACCCATGGAAATACCCCTTTATGAAAGAAAAATAGACACTATGTAACTTTATTGCATTGGAAAAATGATGCTAGGGACCTCCCCTTTCAGTAAATTATCAGTAAGTAAGGAGTACTATTTGTTCTATTCTATTGGTAATAATAGAAGAATTCTTTTTATAGGAACAAAGAGAAGCAGATCTATTCTATACCCGATAAGTATCAATACGCAATGGGTGTTTGAACCATTTTATATGAGCAAATGGATCCCTACTTATTCATCATTCGACGGGTATATTTATAATAATTTGTCTTTAGTCATTCTGACTTCCTTTATCAAAGAGCTTCTCGAATCTCTAGATAAAATATGATCTGCTAGAGACCAATATTATGTATTATGAGGACAATCAACTAAATACGTTTTCACATCAAAGTAGAATAGATTACTTCATTTTTTTTTTTCATTTAATGCCTATTGGTGTTCCAAAAGTACCTTTTCGAAGTCCTGGAGAGGAAGATGCATCTTGGGTTGACATATAGTGTGACTTGTCAGATATATTGGGTCATATGGGATTTCCCCATTCTCTCCACCGATCGAGATATCCTCTGATTCGCGCAAGAACAATTATCAAAAAATGGGAGCGTGAAGTGAAATTCGATACATTTTAGGGGAATCCATATTACTATTATTAATTAGAATAATTTTTTTTTATGGTTGACTTAGTTGGACCAATAAAATTATCCAGGCTCCGTTTATAAAAAACCCACCTTAGTAATATACCAACGATTGCTGTGTCTATTTCTAATTCTAAATTTTGTATTACCCTATTTATTTTCTATTTGCCTAGCTAGGTTATTCCTCATTAGAAATTCTTTTTTTTCTATACTAAAAAATAGGAAAAATCCCCTTGTTAATCAATTGAGGAAAATAGGCGGACTCTGTCTAAAATTTGGCTGAATACATGAAATGGATTCAACAAAAAATTGTAGCAAAAAGAAAAGGTAGTAGGTCCATTTGTCCTATATGTGCAAATCATAATCAGAACTCTCTTTACCTGGAGTAGAGCATAAACCTAAAATAATTCAAGAGGCCCTTTCAGGAACAAGAAAATAACATCGTGATTGAGGGTGGATCGCGATGAAAGAATACATCAATTGAGAAGTTAACTTAATTCACCAAGTTTAATGAATTTTTTTATATTATATATTAGAATATTAGAGTGAAATTCTGGTGAAAGGGTTACAAACTTTTCTTTCTTCCAACAAAAAATAGAAGAAAAAGCGCTTTCGTTAGAAATATTTTGCTTAAAAAAAAAGAACAGGAGCCAAAATCTATACATTGAGTCTTTTTTTCACGATTCTTTTGACCCGTATGTATTAAAAGGTGCATGTACGGTTCCTAAGGGATAGATTTTTATCCTAATCAACCGACTTTATCGCGAAAGATTACTTTTTTTAGGCCAAGAGGTTGATAATGAGCTCTCCAATCAACTTATTGGTCTTATGGTATACCTTACTATAGAGGATCGTAACAAAGAACTTTATGTATTTATAAACTCTCCCGGTGGATGGGTAATACCCGGAATAGCTGTTTATGATACCATGCAATTTGTGCCCCCAGATGTACATACAATATGCATGGGATTGGCCGCTTCAATGGGATCTTTTGTCCTGGTCGGGGGAGAAATTACCAAACGTCTAGCATTCCCTCACGCTTGGCGCCAATGAGTTTTTTATTTAAGATAACAAAAAAAAAGTCTATGCCTTCGCCATATGAAATAAGAATCTTGAGTAATAATAGCATGGCACGTCGAATTCGATATGATAAAAATTTTTTCTCAAAACATTTAATTATGTATCGAAAGAGCAGTATGAAATATTAAGTATTTCCGGTTTTGATATATCGGAATCTCAGTGTCACAAACTTTTTTCACACTGAAAAGCTCTGAATAAATTTATCTTATGAAATAGTTTTCCGTATTTTATTTGATCGGATTAAAAAGAAACTTTGGGATTGCTGAATCACAGACGGATTAAATATATAAAGCAACGGAACCATCATAGTATTTTGACCTCCTCCAAAAAGAAGGGTGGTAATTGGACCTTTTTTCGATCTGGGTATGAGAAATCCTCTTTTATCTTCGATAGGAAATTCCATTCGGGAGCCGTATGCATATGTAATACGTAAAAGATGCCTGTACGGTTCTATATTTTTTTCTTCGTCTCTTTCTCTTTACTCCATTCTGCGAAACCCTTTTGTATGTTATATCACCAGGGTAATGATCCATCAACCTGCGAGTTCTTTTTATGAGTCCCAAACAGGAGAATTTGTCCTGGAAGCGGAAGAACTCCTGAACCTGCGCGAAACCATCACAATGGTTTATGTCCAAAGAACAGGTAAATCTTTTTGGGTTGTATCCGAAGACATGGAACGGGATGTTTTTATGTCAGCAACAGAAGCCCAAGCTCACGGAATTGTGGATCTTGTAGCAGTTGAATGAAAATAGCAAGGATTTCACAACCGTGATTTGATTGATATTTTATTTCTCGTCTTACCCGGTTCTTTAATATTCTTTAAATATTCTATTAATAGTAAATAAAGAATTCATAAGCATCCGGTTAGGAGCGATCTAAACCAACTCAGCCTGTATAGGATTCAGCATGCCAACTATTAAACAACTTATTAGAAACACAAGACAGCCAATACGAAATGTCACGAAATCCCCCGCTCTTAGGGGATGTCCTCAGCGCCGGGGAACATGTACTAGGGTGTATGTGCGACTCGTTCAGATCATGGGCTTGGAACAAAAGAAAGGAACCAATAACAATCAGTAGTAATCCATCTGACTGATCAGTACCAATAAAAAATATAGAATAACAAAGAAACTAAAATTTTTACATTCACTGGCTAAAATCTATTCTATCCCCCTATTGCGTATAAAATTTATGGTTTCCGTTGGTGCAAATCCAATAAGCTGAGAAGCAATTTCCCATTGGTAACAAAAGGTTATTCATTAAGCGGGAGAAATCCTATTTTTTTATTTATTAAGAATTTTATACTTCAAAGAACGGCCTAACAGGATCAGCTACCTAGCTAACCTTCAGAATTAAATACCGTTACTGTATAGGTAGATCTCATTGTGAAAGACCTATTACTGGATAATTCATGGGTAGAGCCACACAACGGTGTGAACTGTACAAGTTACCAAAAAAATAAGATTCATAAAATGAAGGAAAAGGCTCCGGTGTATAGAAAGGACCTCACCGTTTAAGAAGTTACCATAGAAACGATGGAACCACTCTATTCTTTTTATATTTACTCTATATATATCTATTTGACTATGTTATTGATACTAGATATCAATCAATTTCTTATTTTTAGACGGTTCACTTCGAAATAAGAAAAAAAATTGTGGTTGGGAACGTTATAGTAGCAAAAGCCATTGGAATTTTTATTTTATATATCCGAAGAATCCGTTTTGTTATAAAAAAATAAGTAAGGGGAAAAAGAATAACTGACAGACATGAACTCAATTAGTTATTCATCAAAGTTTCATTTATTCAATGACTAGAATTAGACGAGGATATATAGCTCGGAGACGTCGAAACAAAATTCGTTTATTTGCATCAAGTTTTCGGGGGGCTCATTCAAGACTTACTCGAACTATTACTCAACAGAAAATACGAGCTTTAATTTCGGCGCATCGCGATCGAGATAAGAAAAAGAGGGATTTTCGTCGTTTGTGGATTACTCGGATAAATGCAGTAATTCGCAATAAAAAGGTATCCCATAGTTATAGCAGACTCATAAATGATCTGTATAAAAGTCAATTGCTTCTAAATCGTAAAATACTTGCACAAATAGCTATATTCAATAGGAATTGTCTTTATATGATTTCCAATGAAATATTGGATCCATTGGAGTAATTTGAATGGAATTCCCCGGAGAATCAACTCCGGGAAGGTAGAGTCAGAGGGTTAAGATAAGGTTGTCAAAATGAACAAAGGAATTCAATAAAAACTAATTTATTCTTCCCCGCGGGTTTTTTTATTATGACATACGAATTAAATCTGAATTAGCTTATTTTTCGAACACAACACCAACCTAGTTTTAGTTCAAATTGGAATTTTGATTCGCTTGAAAAGTAAGCTAAACCTATTTAGTTCTAGTTCTAAGACCTATTGTTTGAGCAGTCGACTCAGTTCTTTCAAACTGTTTCTCGTTATTAAGAAAAGGTAACAAGGATAAAATACGAGCTTGTTTTATAGCAGTAGTAATTAATCGTTGTTGTTTCAAGGTCAATTTATTTACGCGCCTTGACAATATTTTTCCTTGTTCACTAATAAATCGACTAATTAAACTCATGTTTCTATAATCAATTCGATCCCCCGATTGGATCGGGGGCAAACGCCTACGAAAAGATCGCTTCGATTTAAGAAAGGGTCGCTTGGATTTATCCATGGTTTGTTTATTCCTTTTCCCGAAATCCTATTTTATTTCGGTCGGATTTAAAATAAATTAGAAGTAAAAAATAGGATTTGGTTTGTTTATATATGGGTTTATTTAGATCTAAATCTATATTTAGATATTATATATAATATATTATAATATGTCATTTTTGGGGGGGCGCGGCTGTTCCGTTTATTTTTTTATCTCCCCATGAGTTGTATGTTTGGAACAAAAGGGGCAGAATTTTCTCAATTCCAATCGACTAGGCGTATTGTGTCGATTCTTTTGTGTAATATATCTGGAAATACCCCTTGAGTTTTTATTAACATTGGTTCGAACACAACTGATACATTCCAAAATAATCGTTACTCGTACATCTTTACTCTTGGCCATGAAACTCCTTTATATTTTTGATTCATTCAACTCTTCTATTTATCTAAAAAAAAAACGAACGAAACCAAATTATGAAAGATTTCGTTGCAATCAATAGTCAATAGATAGTAATTAATAAGTAATACAATGAACTATATTTCTAATCTAATTGTATTAGGTTTTTTTAAGGATCTTATATGATACTCTTGCCCTAGACTGGCATTTCCGTTTCTTTTTTCACTTTATTAATTTGATTCAAAGCTTAAACCTATTTTAGTTTCCATTGAATCGACTTTCTCTTTCATCCCTTCTTGGAATTCAAAAAGGGAAAAAAGAGAAAAAGGGGGTGAGATGGAATTTAGGATATGGAATTGTATCTCTAATCTTATTAAAACCCTCCCACGTCAATAACTAGAATGAAAAAAAGGGAAATGTCAGCGCATCCGGGAATAAACGATTGATCTCTATCAATAGACCTGCTAAAGATGCGAACCATATAGTACTTAGTACCGGTGCTACAGATAAATATGTTTTTAGATCTCGCATTGAAAATCCTCCTTCTTTAATGT